GCCATTGTAGCTTAAATCAAAGCATGACACTGAAGCCGTCAAGATGAACCTTAAAACGTTCCAAGGGCATAAAAGCTTGGTCCTGGCTTTATAATCAGCTTTAACCAAATTTACACATGCAAGTATCAGCACCCCTGTGAGAATGCCCTTCATTTCCTTATGGAAATAAGGAGCCGGTATCAGGCACGTTCCTTATAGCCCACGACACCTTGCTTCGCCACACCCTCAAGGGAACTCAGCAGTGACAAATATTAAGCCATAAGCGAAAGCTTGACTTAGTTAAGGTTTAGAGAGCCGGTAAAACTCGTGCCAGCCACCGCGGTTATACGAGAGGCCCAAGTTGATTGATCCCGGCGTAAAGAGTGGTTAAGAAAAAATTTATCTAAAGTCGAACGCCCTCAGAGCAGTTATACGCATCCGACGGTAAGAAGCCCATAAACGAAAGTAACTTTATTTTATCTGACCCCACGAAAGCTAAGAAACAAACTGGGATTAGATACCCCACTATGCTTAGCCCTAAACCTCGGTAGTACATCACACCAGCTACCCGCCAGGGTACTACGAGCATTAGCTTGAAACCCAAAGGACTTGGCGGTGCTTTAGACCCACCTAGAGGAGCCTGTCGTAGAACCGATATTCCCCGTTAAACCTTACCTCTTCTTGTTTAACCCGCCTATATACCGCCGTCGTAAGCTTACCCTGTGAAGGCTAAATAGTGAGCTTAACTAGTACAACCCAAAACGTCAGGTCGAGGTGTAGCGCATGAGGAGGAATCAGATGGGCTACATTCCCTTTTTAAGAGAATACGAATTATCCCGTTGAAACACGGATATGAAGGAGGATTTAGAAGTAAGCCGGAAATAGAGTGTCCTGCTGAAGCTGGCTCTAGAGCGTGCACACACCGCCCGTCACTCTCCCTAAGTTCATTTAAACGCATGTTCATAACACCTTAAACCCACTAAGGGGAGGCAAGTCGTAACATGGTAAGCGTACCGGAAGGTGTGCTTGGCTAGACCAGAGTATAGTTAATTCAGTAAAACATCTCACTTACACCGAGAAGAAATCTATGCAAATCAGATTACTCTGACGCCTTACAGCTAGCCCGCCTAACAAAAGCAACATTCCCTTATTAATAACCCCAAACGTTTTTAAATTAAACAAACAAATCATTTTATAACTTTAGTATAGGTGATAAAAAAAGTCGTAGGAGCTATACAGAGAAGTACCGAGAGGGAAAGCTGAAAAAGAAATGAAAAAAATCACTTAAGCCTAAAATAGCAAAGATTAAATCTTGTACCTTTTGCATCATGATTTAGCCAGTGTGCCTCAAGCAAAGAGCGCTTTAGTTTGTTTACCCGAAACTATGTGAGCTACTCCAAGACAGCCTATTAATTAGGGCTAATCCGTCTCTGTGGCAAAAGAGTGGAATGAGCTTTGAGTAGAGGTGACAGACCTACCGAACTTAGTTATAGCTGGTTGCCCAAGAACTGAATAGGAGTTCAGCCTCCCGGCTTCTTAACTCAAACTCTCGCTTTTACCTAAAAAGTAGACCCTAAGAATACCGAGGGAGTTAGTCAAAGGAGGTACAGCTCCTTTGAAAAAAGACACAACTTTCCTAGAAGGATAAAGATCAAATTATTTTAAGGTAATATATTTTAGTGGGCTTAAAAGCAGCCATCCAACAGAAAGCGTTAAAGCTCTAATACCTCTCTTTTCCTATTATACCGATCCTGAAATCCCAATCCCCTTATCTTATTGGGCCGTCCCATGCTAGCATGGGAGTGATTATGCTAAGATGAGTAATAAGAGGGCATACGCCCCTCTCCTAACACTTGTGTAAATCGGAACGAACCCACACCGAAAATTAACGCGTCCTACACCAGAGGAGCCTAGGAAATTAAGAATAAAACTAGAAATACACCTAAAAACTTTACCGTTAACCCCACACAGGAGTGTTCTTAAGGAAAGACTAAAAGAAAGAGAAGGAACTCGGCAAACATAACAAGCCTCGCCTGTTTACCAAAAACATCGCCTCTTGAATTCTTGATATAAGAGGTCCTGCCTGCCCGGTGACCAAGTGTTCAACGGCCGCGGTATCTTAACCGTGCGAAGGTAGCGCAATCACTTGTCTCTTAAATGGGGACCTGTATGAATGGCCTGACGAGGGCTTAACTGTCTCCTCTTTCCAGTCAATGAAATTGATCTCCCCGTGCAGAAGCGGGGATATTTCCATAAGACGAGAAGACCCTATGAAGCTTTAGACGCAAGGCAGCTTATGTCCATTCATCCTCTCAAAGAACTAAACTTAGTAATTCCTGTCCTTAATGTCTTTGGTTGGGGCGACCATGGGGAAGTACTTAACCCCCACGAGGAAAGGGGAGATTTTAAACCTACAACCGAGAGCTGCAGCTCCAAGTAACAATAAATTTGACCATTAAGATCCGGACTAACCGATCAACGAACCGAGTTACTCTAGGGATAACAGCGCAATCCCCTTATAGAGTTCCTATCGACAAGGGGGTTTACGACCTCGATGTTGGATCAGGACATCCTAATGGTGCAGCCGCTATTAAGGGTTCGTTTGTTCAACGATTAAAGTCCTACGTGATCTGAGTTCAGACCGGAGTAATCCAGGTCAGTTTCTACCTATGCAGCACTTCTTTCTAGTACGAAAGGACCGAAAAAAGGAGGCCACTGCCCAAGGTAAGCCTCATCCCCATCTTATGAAACCATTAAATAAGACAAAAGGATGCACGCTTTTGCCAGAGAAAATGGCAAATTGTTAGTGTGGCAGAGTCCGGGAAGTGCGAAAGTCCTAAGCACTTTATTTCAGAGGTTCAAATCCTCTCATTAACTTCATATTCTAGGAAGATGGGATTTGAACCCAACCTGAAGAGACCAAGACTCTTAGTGCGTCCAGGCTACACTACTTCCTAAGTAAAGTAAGCTAAACAAGCTCTTGGGCCCATACCCCAAATATGTCGGTGAAACTCCCTCCTTTGCAAGTTCTGTTGCTACCTATTCAGGTAAGCCAACATACTTGCTTAGTCCCTAATAAAAAGTTCATCGCCTATCATATATCGCCACTTAAGATCTATATACATTGAGCAATAAAGTACAGGGCAGGGCGGAACCCCAAAATGCAGCATTTAAATGCTGCATTTTTACCGAAAATTATCACATTATTCCTCAGCTAACTTGGTCTTCACCCAAATAATGTGTCTCCTTCATTTCCCCCTATGCTCGTTAAACATATATAGGATAAGAATTGCATTATATTCTAGCTACATTACCTGGCAGGATTAGTGATAAGTCGAAGACATATTATGAGTAAACCCTATATTTTATTTAACCGTCATTTGGTTCCTATTTCAGGTTCATAGTCATATTTTTACCCTAATTAAGTTATAGTTCCAGGCATATTGATGACTTCAAACTTTAAAATCTTTATCTCACATGCCTAGCGTTCCTTCAACGAGGGTCAAATATATCTTTTTTTTTGGGGCTCTTGATCTGACATCTCAAGTGTTTTTAAAAAAAAATATCAAAACGTACATAATGAGCTCAAGTACAAAAAGATTAATGCTCGTATGACATAAATTAAATTTTATATCTTACTTATTTATATAGCGGTAAGAGGTTAAACTAGTTTAGATTTCTTTTTTTTTGAAAAAAATTTTCTATGAAAAACCGTCAATTTTTAATTATTTTTTCACTATAATATCTCAAGTTATAATTTTGTTATTTAATAAGCTTATTAAGCGTTTGGAGTTCATTGTAAGAAGTTAAGGGGTATATATGTTAAAAACAAAAATATTTTTATTATTTTATCTCAGAGAAGTTCTGTGTCAAAGGTTAATAACCTTTTATTAACTATGATCTTAAATATTATTTTCACGCACCTTATCAACCCGCTAGCCTACATCGTACCTGTTCTTCTAGCAGTGGCATTTCTTACTCTGATCGAGCGAAAAGTTTTAGGATACATGCAGTTACGTAAAGGCCCTAATATCGTAGGGCCCTACGGACTATTTCAACCTATTGCTGATGGAGTAAAACTCTTCATTAAAGAACCTATCCGACCATCAACTTCATCACCTCTCCTGTTCCTATTTTCACCAATACTAGCCCTAACCCTTGCTCTTACTCTTTGAGCCCCCCTTCCCCTCCCCTACCCCGTAGTTGATCTCAACCTAGGGGTCCTTTTCATTTTAGCTCTCTCAAGTCTCGCAGTTTATTCAATTTTAGGCTCTGGATGGGCATCAAACTCAAAGTATGCATTAATTGGAGCTCTACGAGCAGTAGCTCAGACTATTTCATATGAAGTTAGTCTAGGCCTTATTCTTCTTGCAGTAATTATCGTTGCGGGAGGATTTACACTCCAGACTTTTAATATTGCCCAAGAAAGCATCTGACTCATTCTTCCCTCCTGACCCCTAGCAGCAATATGATATATTTCCACACTGGCAGAAACTAATCGGGCCCCCTTCGATTTGACTGAGGGAGAATCCGAACTAGTTTCAGGATTCAACGTAGAATATGCAGGCGGCCCCTTTGCCTTATTCTTTTTGGCAGAATACGCCAATATCCTTCTGATAAATACCCTTTCTGCCATCTTATTTTTAGGGGCAACCCATGCCCCTACAATCCCAGAACTTACTGCCATTAACCTTATGACTAAAACAGCTTTGCTTTCTATTGTATTCCTCTGAGTACGTGCCTCTTACCCCCGCTTCCGCTACGACCAGCTAATACACCTAATCTGAAAGAATTTCCTCCCCCTCACTTTAGCCCTTGTCCTTTGACAACTGGCTATTCCAACTGCATTCGGAGGACTTCCTCCTCAATCCTAACCATGGATCTGTGCCTGAAGCAAAGGGCCACTTTGATAGAGTGAAAAATGAGGGTTAAAGTCCCTCCAGCTCCTAATAATCTTCCATCTAAATCCTATTTTTCTAAAAATTTATTCAAGTAAAGTAAGCTAAATAAGCTCTTGGGCCCATACCCCAAACATGATGGTTAGACCCCTTCCTTTACTAATGAATCCATACGTCTTATTTTTCCTTTTATTTGGCCTTGGCCTAGGAACAACAATTACCTTCGCCAGCTCACACTGACTTCTAGCCTGAATGGGCCTAGAAGTTAATACTTTAGCTATTATTCCTCTTATAGCCCAGTCACATAATCCCCGAGCAGTTGAAGCCACTACTAAGTACTTCTTAACCCAAGCAACCGCCGCCGCCATGCTGCTATTTGCAAGCACCACCAACGCCTGATTAACAGGACAATGAATGATCGATCAAATGACTCACCCCTTCCCGACAACACTTATTGTCCTAGCACTAGCCCTAAAGATCGGCTTAGCCCCATTCCACTCTTGACTGCCGGAAGTACTTCAGGGCTTGGACTTAACAACAGGGATAATCCTTTCTACCTGACAAAAACTCGCCCCATTCTCCCTGCTCCTGCAACTTCCCATTTCCCCCTCCTCGCAAACAATTCCTGGCCTGATTATCTTACTAGGTGCAATTTCTTTACTAGTAGGAGGCTTTGGAGGCCTAAATGAAATTCAACTTCGCAAACTTCTAGCCTACTCCTCAATTGGTCACATGGGCTGAATAATCCTTGTAAAAGGCTTCTGCCCGCAAATTATACTCTTTACACTTTGCATTTATATCGTCATGAATTGTGCTATATTTATAACCTTGTCCACCAAAAAAGTTACTACTACAAATTTCCTAGCCATTTTCTGACCCTTCAGCCCGGGCCTATCAATTACAGCATGCTTTCTCTTACTTTCCCTCGCTGGCCTACCCCCTCTTACAGGCTTTATGTCCAAATGATTAATTCTACAAGAGCTAGCGAAGCAAGATTTAGGAGGACTCGCTACAGTCGCAGCCCTAACCGCACTCCTAAGCCTTTTTTATTACCTTCGTCTCTCATACGCCGTTGCCCTTACTATTTCCCCTAATAATTTAACAGGTACCGCCCCTTGGCGCCTCCACTCGGCTAACCCCTCCCTCCCCTTATCCGTCTTTACTACAATAGGCCTCATACTCCTCCCCATCACCCCTAGCCTATTCTCGCTATTCATAGTCTAATAGAGGTTTAGGTTAACAGAAGACCAAGGGCCTTCAAAGTCCTAAGTGGGGGTGAAAATCCCCCAACCCCTGATAAGACTTGCGGGGCTCTAACCCACATCTTCTGTATGCAAAACAGATACTTTAATTAAGCTAAAGCCTTCCCGTTCTAGGTAGGCAGGCTTCGATCCTACAAAATCTTAGTTAACAGCTAAGCGCCTCAGCCAACGGGCATCTACCTAGCTTTCCCCGCTGTGGGGCGGGAAAGCGGGGAAAGCTCTGACAGAGAACTAGTCTGTGACTCTAAATTTGCAATTTAGCATGTGGGACACCCCAGAGCTTGATAAGAAGAGGATTTGAACCTCTGTATGTGGGGCTACAATCCACCGCTTAAAACTCAGCCATCTTACCTGTGGCCATCACCCGATGATTTTTTTCTACTAATCATAAAGATATTGGCACCCTCTATTTAGTATTTGGTGCATGAGCTGGAATAGTAGGTACCGCCCTTAGCCTCTTAATTCGGGCCGAGTTGAGTCAACCCGGAGCTCTTTTAGGAGACGACCAGATTTATAATGTAATTGTTACAGCACACGCCTTCGTAATAATTTTCTTCATAGTCATGCCAATTATGATTGGGGGCTTCGGCAACTGACTCATTCCTTTAATGATTGGTGCGCCTGATATGGCATTTCCTCGTATAAACAACATGAGCTTTTGACTTCTTCCCCCTTCCTTCCTTCTCCTTCTGGCCTCATCAGGGGTAGAAGCAGGAGCTGGGACGGGTTGAACTGTTTACCCTCCACTAGCCGGAAACTTAGCACATGCTGGGGCTTCAGTTGACTTAACAATTTTCTCACTTCATCTAGCAGGTGTATCCTCTATCCTTGGGGCAATCAACTTTATTACCACAATTATTAACATGAAGCCTCCTGCTATCTCCCAATATCAGACTCCTCTCTTTGTCTGAGCCGTCCTAATTACAGCGGTTCTACTTCTTCTTTCTCTTCCAGTCCTTGCTGCTGGTATTACTATACTACTCACAGACCGAAACCTGAATACTACTTTCTTTGATCCTGCTGGAGGAGGAGATCCCATTCTTTACCAACATCTATTCTGATTCTTCGGTCACCCAGAAGTCTATATTCTTATTCTCCCAGGCTTTGGAATGATTTCTCATATCGTAGCCTACTATTCAGGGAAAAAAGAACCCTTTGGATATATGGGTATAGTATGGGCCATGATGGCTATTGGACTGCTAGGGTTCATCGTTTGAGCCCATCATATGTTTACTGTTGGAATGGACGTAGACACACGAGCATATTTTACCTCAGCTACAATAATCATTGCTATTCCTACCGGAGTAAAAGTGTTCAGCTGACTAGCCACCCTTCATGGAGGCTCAATCAAATGAGAAACGCCTCTACTCTGAGCCCTAGGTTTCATTTTCCTTTTTACAGTAGGAGGGTTAACAGGAATTGTATTAGCCAATTCATCATTGGATATTGTTCTTCACGACACCTACTATGTTGTTGCACACTTCCATTATGTACTCTCTATGGGAGCTGTATTTGCTATCGTAGCGGCCTTCGTGCACTGATTCCCCCTATTCTCTGGCTACACCCTTCATAGCACTTGAACAAAAATCCACTTTGGAATTATGTTTGTTGGAGTAAACCTAACTTTCTTCCCGCAGCATTTCCTTGGGCTAGCAGGAATGCCTCGTCGATACTCTGACTACCCAGATGCTTACACACTCTGAAACACAGTATCCTCAATTGGATCCCTAATTTCTCTAGTAGCTGTAATTATTTTCCTTTTTATTATTTGAGAAGCATTCGCTGCTAAACGAGAAGTTCTGGCAGTCGACATGGCATCTACAAATGTAGAATGACTTCACGGTTGCCCTCCTCCTTACCACACATTTGAGGAGCCCGCATTCGTTCAAGTTCAATCTAATTAACGAGAAAGGGAGGAATCGAACCCCCGTATGAAGGTTTCAAGCCAACCACATAGCCCCTCTGTCACTTTCTTCATAAGATACTAGTAAAATGTAATTACATTGTTTTGTCAAGACAAAAATGTGAGTTAAATCCTCACGTATCTTGACCTAATGGCACATCCTTCTCAGCTAGGCCTACAAGATGCAGCTTCCCCTGTAATGGAAGAACTCTTACACTTCCATGATCACGCCCTCATAATCGTCTTCTTGATTAGTACCTTTGTACTCTATATTATTGTTGCAATAGTCTCAACAAAACTGACGAATAAATACATTCTCGACTCCCAAGAAATTGAAATTATCTGAACTGTTCTGCCAGCAGTAATCTTAATCCTAATTGCTCTTCCTTCCCTGCGGATCCTCTACCTAATAGATGAGATTAATGACCCTCACCTAACTATCAAAGCCATGGGCCATCAATGGTACTGAAGTTATGAATATACTGATTACGAAGCCCTAGGCTTTGATTCCTACATAATCCCTACACAAGACCTGACTCCTGGTCAATTCCGCCTTCTAGAAACTGATCATCGAATGGTAATCCCAGTTGACTCCCCTACTCGAATTTTAGTCTCCGCCGAGGATGTACTTCATTCATGAGCAGTGCCAGCCCTAGGTGTTAAAATAGACGCCGTACCTGGACGCTTAAATCAAACAGCCTTCATCACATCCCGACCTGGCGTATTTTATGGACAATGTTCTGAAATTTGTGGCGCAAACCACAGCTTTATACCTATCGTAGTGGAAGCAGTTCCTTTAGAACACTTTGAGAACTGAACATCCCTTATCCTCGAAGATGCTTCACTAAGAAGCTAACCCGGGCTCTAGCGTTAGCCTTTTAAGCTAAAGATCGGTGACTCCCAACCACCCTTAGTGACATGCCTCAACTCAACCCTGCCCCTTGATTTGCAATTCTAGTCTTCTCATGACTCGTTTTTTTAATTGTAATCCCACCAAAAGTAATAAACTACACATACCCTAATGAACCTTCCCCTCAAAGCTCTCAAGCACCTAAGACTGAATCTTGAAACTGACCATGGCACTAAACTTTTTTGATCAATTCTTAAGCCCTTCCTTTTTAGGTATTCCTCTTATAGCCCTAGCTCTAACCCTGCCGTGAGTCCTATTCCCTTCTCCCTCTTCCCGATGGCTTAACAATCGTGTCGTAACACTTCAAAGCTGATTTATTAATCGCTTTACTCAACAACTTTTGCTTCCCCTTAATAAAGGAGGACATAAATGAGCCACCCTTCTAACGTCTTTAATAATCTTTTTAATTACCCTGAATATGCTGGGACTCCTTCCCTATACCTTTACACCCACTACTCAACTTTCACTTAACCTTGGACTTGCAACCCCCCTATGACTAGCAACCGTCCTAATTGGAATGCGTAATCAGCCAACTCACGCGTTAGGCCATCTTCTTCCAGAGGGAACCCCCGGCCCTCTAATTCCTGTCCTGATTGTCATCGAAACAATTAGTCTTTTTATCCGCCCATTAGCTCTGGGAGTTCGGCTTACAGCCAATCTGACAGCCGGACATCTTTTAATTCAGCTTATCGCAACAGCTGCCTTTGTGCTTCTGCCCATGATACCAACAGTAGCAATTCTTACGGCCACTGTCCTGGTTCTTCTTACACTTTTAGAAGTTGCCGTAGCAATAATTCAGGCATACGTCTTTGTTCTACTAGTCACACTTTATCTACAAGAAAACGTTTAATGGCCCATCAAGCACATGCATATCATATGGTTGACCCCAGTCCCTGACCTCTTACCGGGGCAGTCGCTGCCCTTTTAATAACATCAGGATTAGCAATCTGGTTTCATTTTAATAATACAACCCTAATAAACCTAGGCTTAGCCCTTCTTCTACTAACTATATATCAGTGATGACGAGACATTGTTCGTGAAGGCACTTTTCAAGGACACCACACACCTCCTGTCCAAAAAGGTCTACGTTATGGAATAGTCCTCTTCATCACCTCAGAAGTTTTCTTCTTCCTAGGATTCTTCTGAGCATTTTATCACGCCAGCCTAGCACCTACCCCCGAACTCGGAGGTTGCTGGCCTCCAACTGGTATTACCCCTTTAGACCCATTTGAAGTTCCGCTACTCAACACTGCAGTTCTCCTTGCCTCCGGTGTTACAGTTACCTGAGCCCACCATAGCATTATGGAAGGTGAACGAAAACAAGCCGTGCAATCATTATTCTTAACTATTCTTTTAGGCTTCTATTTTACATTCCTTCAAGCTCTTGAATACTATGAAGCTCCCTTTACCATCGCAGATGGAGTTTATGGGGCCACATTCTTTGTAGCAACAGGTTTCCATGGACTCCATGTAATCATTGGATCTACGTTCCTTGCCGTCTGCCTACTCCGACTAATTAAACATCACTTTACATCCCAGCACCATTTTGGCTTTGAAGCTGCCGCCTGATACTGACATTTTGTAGATGTCGTATGACTTTTCCTTTACGTCTCCATCTACTGATGAGGCTCATAATCTTTCTATTATAGTGTAAGTATAGGTGACTTCCAATCACCGGGGCTTGGTTAAAATCCAAGGAAAGATAATGAACTTAATCACAACCGTTGTCACAATTGCCGCTGTACTATCTATCGTTTTAGCCCTTGTCTCTTTTTGACTTCCGCAAATAACCCCGGATCACGAAAAACTCTCACCATATGAGTGTGGCTTTGATCCCTTAGGATCCGCTCGCCTTCCCTTCTCATTACGATTCTTTTTAGTAGCCATTCTTTTTCTGCTTTTCGACCTAGAAATTGCTCTTCTTCTTCCGCTACCCTGAGGAGACCAGCTATCCTCCCCTCTTCTCACCTTCGCTTGAGCCTCTTCTGTTCTTGTTCTTCTTACCCTAGGACTAGTCTATGAGTGACTTCAAGGAGGCTTGGAGTGAGCCGAATAAGTGATTAGTCTAAGAAAGACATTTGATTTCGGCTCAAAAGCTTATGGTTAAATTCCATAATTACTATATGACACCTACTCACTTCTCGTTTTCACTAGCATTTATTCTGGGGCTAATAGGACTTGCATTCCATCGAACTCACCTCCTATCTGCCCTCTTGTGTTTAGAAGGGATAATACTCTCCCTATTTGTTGCTCTTTCCCTTTGAACCCTGCAACTCGGCTCATCTAGCTTCTCCGCCGCTCCCCTACTTTTACTAGCATTTTCTGCTTGTGAGGCCAGTGCAGGTCTAGCCTTGCTTGTAGCAACTGCTCGAACCCATGGCACAGACCGACTTCAAAACTTAACCCTTCTACGATGCTAAAAATCTTAATCCCAACCCTCTCATTAATGTTTACAACCTGAATGACCCCCGGAAAGTGGCTTTGGCCCGTAACCTTAGCACATAGCCTGATTATTGCTTTATTCAGCCTTACATGGCTTCAATCAACTACAGAGACAGGCTGAATGAGTTTAAACTCTTACATGATAATTGACTCCATCTCCAGCCCCTTACTTGTCCTTACTTGCTGGCTCTTACCTTTAATAATCATTGCAAGTCAACACCATACGGCAAATGAGCCCATTAACCGCCAACGCTTATATATTACTTTGCTCACCTCCTTACAGTTTTTCCTTATCTTAGCATTTAGTGCTACCGAACTAATTATATTTTACATTATATTTGAAGCTACTTTACTTCCCACCCTTGTAATTATTACACGATGAGGAAACCAAGCAGCGCGGCTAAACGCAGGAATCTATTTCTTGTTTTATACTCTTGCGGGATCTCTACCCCTTCTGGTAGCGCTTCTTTTGCTTCAAAATCATCTAGGAACCCTTTCCCTACTAATCCTCCCATATTTTCCCCCATTAGAACTTTCTTCTTATGCAAGCAAACTATGATGAGTGGCCTGCCTTCTTGCTTTTTTAGTCAAAATGCCTCTATATGGGGTTCATCTATGACTCCCAAAGGCCCATGTAGAAGCCCCTGTTGCTGGATCTATAGTGCTAGCCGCAGTCCTCCTTAAACTTGGAGGCTATGGCCTTATTCGAATAACCATTATTTTGGACCCTTTAACTAAAGAACTCAGCTATCCTTTCATTGTAATTGCCTTATGGGGCGTGATCATAACAAGCTCAATCTGTCTCCGCCAGACAGACCTCAAATCACTAATTGCCTACTCATCTGTAAGCCACATAGGCTTAGTAGTTGCAGGGATTCTTATTCAAACACCCTGAGGGCTAGCTGGTGCAATAATCTTAATAATTTCACACGGGCTTACCTCTTCCGCCCTCTTCTGCCTTGCTAACACTAACTACGAACGAACCCACAGCCGGACTATGCTTTTAGCTCGGGGTCTACAAATAATTCTTCCCCTTATGGCCGCCTGGTGATTTATTGCAAGCCTTGCTAACTTAGCCCTCCCTCCCCTTCCTAACCTCATGGCTGAACTTATAATTATTACATCCCTGTTCTCCTGATCCGCGTGAACTCTCGCTATCACAGGTCTAGGAACACTCATTACTGCTAGCTACTCTCTTTATATATTCTTAATAACACAACGAGGGCAGCTAACTCATCATATCATCCACATTTCCCCCTCCCACACCCGAGAACACCTTCTTTTAGCCCTTCACTTATTTCCCTTAATCCTTCTAATCATTAAGCCAGAGCTTGTCTGAGGCTGGGCAGCTTGTAGACATAGTTTAACCAAAATATTAGATTGTGATTCTAAAAATAGGGGTTAAAGCCCCCTTGTCCACCAAGAGAGGTTAGCTAACAACGGAAACTGCTAATTTCCGTAACTCTGGTTGAATTCCGGAGCTCACTTGACTAGCTCCTAAAGGATAACAGCTCATCCGTTGGTCTTAGGAACCAAAAACTCTTGGTGCAAATCCAAGTAGAAGCTATGCACCCTACTTCCTTAATAATAACATCAAGCTTAATTATTATCTTCTTCCTTCTAGCTTATCCTGTCTTCACCACTCTTAGTCCCAACCCTAAACACCCAGATTGGGCTGTCACCCATGTTAAGACAGCTGTAAAATATGCTTTCTTCGTAAGCCTCCTTCCCCTATTCATCTTCCTTAATGAAGGGGCAGAAGAGATTATTACTTCCTGAAACTGAATAAACACCCTAACCTTCGACGTCAATATTAGCTTCAAGTTTGACCATTATTCCATTATCTTTACACCTATTGCTCTCTACGTAACCTGATCCATCCTAGAGTTTGCATCCTGGTACATACATGCAGACCCAAACATAAACCGCTTTTTTAAGTACCTTTTAACCTTCTTAATTGCTATAATCATTTTGGTTACTGCAAATAACCTTTTTCAACTTTTTATTGGCTGAGAGGGTGTAGGAATCATATCTTTCCTTCTCATCGGCTGATGATACGGACGAGCTGACGCAAATACCGCTGCCCTACAAGCAGTCGTCTATAATCGTGTAGGAGATATTGGCCTGATTCTTGCCATGGCCTGAATTGCTTCAAACCTTAACTCCTGAGAGATACAACAAATCTTCACCTCAGCAAAAGGATTAGATCTGACCCTTCCCCTTCTCGGACTTATCCTCGCCGCAACTGGTAAATCAGCCCAATTTGGCCTTCACCCATGACTCCCTTCTGCCATAGAAGGCCCTACCCCAGTCTCAGCCCTACTTCACTCCAGTACTATGGTGGTAGCAGGGATTTTCCTTCTCATTCGTCTAAGCCCCCTATTTAATGATAACCCCACAGCTTTAACCATTTGCCTCTGCTTAGGGGCTTTAACAACATTATTCACTGCCACCTGTGCCCTTACTCAAAATGACATCAAAAAAATTGTTGCATTCTCCACATCAAGCCAGCTTGGCCTAATAATAGTTACAATTGGCCTTAATCAGCCTCAACTTGCTTTCCTTCATATTTGTACACACGCTTTCTTCAAAGCCATATTATTCCTGTGCTCAGGATCAATCATTCACAGCCTAAATGATGAACAAGATATCCGAAAAATAGGAGGAATACATCATCTTACCCCCTTCACATCTTCCTGCCTTACCATTGGGAGTTTAGCCCTAACGGGTACCCCTTTCTTGGCCGGATTCTTCTCCAAAGACGCTATCATTGAAGCCCTGAACACCTCTTACCTAAACGCCTGAGCCCTAATCCTCACCTTACTAGCTACATCATTTACAGCCATCTATAGCCTGCGAGTAATTTTCTTTGTATCTCTTGGACACCCCCGTTTTAGCTCTCTTTCACCTATCAATGAGAACAACCCCTCAGTAATTAATCCTATTAAACGTCTAGCTTGAGGAAGTATTATTGCTGGCCTTATCATTACATCAAATCTTCTACCCCTAAATACCCCTGTAATGTCTATACCATTAACATTAAAGATGGCAGCACTAATTGTTTCAATTGGGGGCCTTCTCATCGCATTTGAGTTAGCTTCGCTAACAAGTAAACAACTTAAACTTAACCCCTTCTTAACCCCTCACAACTTCTCCAACATACTAGGCTTTTTCCCAGCCACAGTCCACCGCATGATTCCTAAAATGAACCTAATCTTAGGCCAGAAAATCGCAAGCCAAATGCTTGACCAAACCTGACTAGAAAAAACAGGACCTAAGGCTATTACTTCTTTCAGCCTCCCACTAGTCAAGGCAACAAGCAACATCCAACAAGGGCTAATTAAAACTTATTTATCCCTTTTCCTCCTTACCTTAGCCTTCTCAGCCCTTGCCTTGATAATTTAAATTGCACGCAACGTCCCGCGACCTAAACCCCGCGTCAACTCTAACACCACAAAAAGCGTTAGAAGAAGTACTCAAGCACTAATAATAAGAAGTCCTCCTCCAGAGGAGTAAACCCAAGCCACTCCCCCCACATCTCCCCGAAATATGGAATAATCTCCGAACTCATCCCCGGGAACTCAAGCGTACTCGAATCAACCTCCCCAGAATAAACTCGAAAGGATTACACCCCCTAAAATGTACACAACCATAAAGGCTAAAACAGGCCGACTTCCTAGGGTCTCAGGAAAGGGTTCAGCAGCTAAAGCTGCTGAATAAGCAAATACAACTAATATTCCTCCTAAATAAATTAAAAACAACACTAAAGATAAAAAGGGTCCCCCATACCCTGACAAAATTCCACACCCCATGCCTGCTACAACTACTAACCCAAGGGCTGCAAAATAGGGAGACGGATTTGAAGCAACAGCAGTTAATCCTAAAACTAAACCTAATAAGAAAATACACATCATGTAAGTCATCAATTCCTGCCAGGACTCTAACCAGGACTAATGGCTTGAAAAACCACCGTTGTTATTCAACTACAGGAACTATAATAAATGGCAAGCCTTCGGAAAACCCACCCCCTTTTAAAAATTGCAAACGACGCCTTAGTCGATTTGCCCGCCCCATCTAATATTTCTGCTTGATGAAACTTCGGCTCACTCTTAGGTCTTTGTCTTGTGTCTCAAATCTTAACAGGCCTATTTCTAGCAATACACTACACCGCCGATATTTCAACAGCCTTCTCCTCAGTTGCCCACATCTGCCGAGATGTAAATTACGGCTGACTTATTCGCAACCTGCACGCTAACGGAGCTTCTTTCTTCTTTATTTGTATCTACTTCCATATTGGCCGAGGCCTTTACTACGGCTCTTACCTTAACAAAGAAACATGAAACATTGGAGTAGTCCTCCTTCTTCTAGTAATGATGACTGCCTTTGTAGGTTATGTACTTCCTTGAGGTCAAATGTCATTTTGAGGGGCTACCGTTATTACAAATTTACTTTCAGCAGTACCATACGTTGGTAACACCCTTGTACAGTGAATTTGAGGCGGCTTCTCAGTAGACAATGCAACTTTAACACGATTCTTCGCATTCCACTTTCTATTTCCTTTTGTTATTGCAGGTGCCACTGTTCTTCATCTTCTTTTCCTTCATGAAACAGGCTCAAATAACCCATTAGGACTAAGCTCTAACGTAGACAAAATCCCATTCCATCCTTACTTTTCATACAAAGATCTCCTAGGCTTCGCAGCGTTACTAATTACCCTGACATCCCTCGCCCTATTCTCACCGAACCTTCTAGGAGATCCCGATAACTTCACCCCCGCTAACCCCTTAGTAACCCCGCCACATATTAAACCCGAATGATATTTCCTCTTTGCTTATGCCATCCTTCGATCCATTCCTAATAAACTTGGGGGTGTCTTAGCATTGCTCGCCTCTATTCTTGTTCTTATGCTTGTACCCCTTCTCCACACATCCAAGCAACGTAGCGTTACATTCCGCCCACTGTCACAATTCCTATTCTGAACCTTAATTGCAGATGTAGCCATTCTGACATGAATTGGAGGAATACCAGTAGAACATCCTTTTATTATTATTGGACAAATTGCATCCGTACTTTACTTCTCCATTTTCCTGGTTTTCTTCCCTCTGGTCTCATGAGCTGAAAACAAAACCTTTGAGTTAGCCTGCATCAGTAGCTCAGAGCATAGAGCGCCGGTCTTGTAAATCGGATGCCGGAGGTTAAAATCCTCCCTTTTGCTCAAAAAAAGGAGATTTTAACTCCTACCCCTAACTCCCAAAGCTAGGATTCTTAATTAAACTATTTTTTGATTACTAACCCCCATATTAAACAAGAAAACCTCCGAACAACAAAGTTTATTATAGATTTACTTAAACCATTAAACTTTCGACCACTCTACTCCCTCCCATTTCTCTTAACTAATTTACATTTCATCCCCCTTCCACTTGAGAAGTTTATATCACGCTCTCTTCACATGAAACGGTAAAAACTAATTGACGAACCCCATATATTTAACTATAATAATAAACTATAAAACTAGGGTACCCCACGCATTTT